CACACGTAGACTTGTTGAAGTAGTTCAACACATTGTTGTACGTAGAACAGACTGTGGGACCATCCAAGGAATTTCTGTAAGTCCTCGAAATGGGATGACGTCGGAAAGAATTTTTATCCAAATATTGATGGGCCGCGTATTAGCAGACGATATATATATAGGCTCACGATGTATTGCCGTTCGAAATCAAGATATTGGTATTGGACTTGTCAATCGATTCATAACCTTTCAAACACAACCCATCTCGATCCGAACTCCCCTTACTTGTAAGAGTACGTCTTGGATCTGCCGATTATGTTATGGCCGGAGCCCTACTCATGGTGACCTCGTCGAATTGGGAGAAGCTGTAGGTATTATTGCGGGTCAATCTATTGGGGAACCCGGCACTCAACTAACATTAAGAACTTTTCATACCGGTGGAGTATTCACCGGGGGTACTGCAGAACATGTACGAGCCCCCTCTAATGGAAAAATCAAATTCAATGAGGATTTGGTTCATCCCACACGTACACGTCACGGGCATCCCGCTTTTCTATGTTATATAGACTTGTATGTAACTATTGAGAGCGAGGATATTATACATAACGTGACTATTCCACCAAAAAGTTTTATTTTAGTTCAAAACGATCAATATGTAGAATCAGAACAAGTGATTGCTGAGATTCGCGCGGGAACATATACTTTGAATTTTAAAGAGAGGGTTCGAAAACATATTTATTCTGACTCAGAGGGAGAAATGCACTGGAGTACCGATGTATATCATGCATCCGATTTTACATATAGTAATGTACATCTCTTGCCAAAAACAAGTCACTTATGGATATTATCAGGAGGCTTGTACAGATCCAGCAAAGCCTCTTTTTCAATCCATAAAGATCAAGATCAAATGAACCTTTATTTTCTTTCTTCTAAAGGAAAATCTATTTTTAGCTTTTCAGTAAATACAGTAAAGAATGATCAAGGGAAAGACAAATTCGTTACTTCAAGTCTTTCTGGTAAAAAAGAAAGCAGTATTCCCGATGATTCAGAATTTAATCGAATCATAGATAGGGGTCAGTGTAATCTCAGATTTCGTTCTATTCTCCACAAAAATTATGATTTAGTTTTATTAGCAAAGAGGCGAAGAAATAGATTCATCATTCCATTCCAATGGATTCAAGAACGAGAGAACGAACAACTGCCCCGTTCCAGTATTTCGATTGAAATACCGATAAATGGTATTTTTCGGAGAAATAGTATTCTTGCTTATTTTGATGATACTCAATACAGAAGAAAGAGTTCGGGAATTACTAAATACGGGGCTATAGGCTTGCATTCAATCCTCAAAAAAGAGGATTTAATTGAGTATGGCGAAGTCAAAGAACTTAAGCCAAAATACCAAACGAAAGTAGACAGCTTTTTTTTCATTCCCGAAGAGGTGCATATTTTACCCGAATCTTCTACTATAATGGTGCGAAACAATAGTATTATTGGAGTAGATACACGAATTGCTTTAAATATAAATACAAGAAGCCGAGTAGGCGGATTGGTACGCGTGGAGAAAAAAAAAAAACAGATTGAACTTAAAATCTTTTCTGGAGATATCCATTTTCCTGTAGAGATGGATAATATATTCCGATACAGTGACATCTTGATACCACGGGGAAGGGTAAAAAAAAAATTTAAGGAATCAAAAAATTTTAAAAATTGGATCTATGTCCAATGGACCACACCTACCAAGAAAAAAAAATTTGTTTTGTTTCGACCCGTAATCATATATGAAATAGCGGACGGTATAAATTTAGAAACACTTTTTCCCCAGGATTTGTTGCAGGAAAAGGAGAATCTAAAACTTAGAGTTGTAAATTATATTCTTTATGGAAATCGCAAACCTATTTCGGGAATTTACGGAACCTGTATTCAATTAGTTCGGACTTGTTTAGTGTTGACCTGGCACCAAGATAACAAAAATTCTTCTAACGAAGAAGCCCATGCTTCCTTTGTTGAAGTAAGTACAACTGGTTTGATTCGAGATTTCCTAAGAATCAACTTAGTGAAATCACATATTTCGTATATAAGAAAAAGAAATGGTCCGCTAATGTCCGGATTGATCTCGGATAATAGGTCAGATCGTACCAATCCATTTTATTCCACGGAAAGGATTCAACAATCATTTAGACAAAACCAAGGAACTATTCATACGTTCTTGAATAGAAGTAAGGAATCTCAATCTTTGATAATTTTGTCATCATCTAATTGTTTTCAAATGGGTCCATTCACCGATGTAAAACATTACAAGGGGAGAAAAGAATCAATTAAAAAAAATTCGCGAATTTCAATTAGGAATTCGTTAGGACCTTTAGGAACAGCCTGTCAAATTGAGAATTTTTTTTACCGTGTAAAAACTCATAATCAGATCTCGTTAACTAACTATTTGCAACTTGACAATTTAAAACAGACTTTTCAAGTACTTAAATATTATTTAATGGACGAAATCGGGAGAATTTATAATTCCAATCCA